GCTAGCGTAGCTTAATTAAAGCATAACACTGAAGATGTTAAGACGGGCCCTAGAAAGCCTCGCAAGCACAAAGGCTTGGTCCTGACTTTAATGTCAACTTTAGCTATACTTACACATGCAAGTATCCGCGCCCCTGTGAGAATGCCCTCCAGTTCCCCGTCCGGGAACAAGGAGCTGGTATCAGGCACATCTTGAAGCCCACGACACCTTGCTTAGCCACACCCCCAAGGGAATTCAGCAGTGACAAACATTAAGCTATAAGTGAAAACTTGACTTAGTTAAAGCTAAGAGGGCCGGTAAAACTCGTGCCAGCCACCGCGGTTATACGAGAGGCCCAAGTTGATAAGCATCGGCGTAAAGAGTGGTTAAGCTAAAATTAAAACTAAAGCCGAACGTCCCCAAAGCTGTTATACGCACCCGGGGGTAAGAAGTTCAACCACGAAGGTGGCTTTATTAAACCTGAACCCACGAAAGCTACGGCACAAACTGGGATTAGATACCCCACTATGCCTAGCCCTAAACATTGATAGAATTCTACAACCTCTATCCGCCCGGGGACTACAAGCATCAGCTTGAAACCCAAAGGACTTGGCGGTGCTTTAGATCCACCTAGAGGAGCCTGTTCTAGAACCGATAACCCCCGTTCAACCTCACCCCTCTTTGTTAATACCGCCTATATACCACCGTCGTCAGCTTACCCTGTGAGGGACCAATAGTAAGCTTAACTGGTACAACCCTAAACGTCAGGTCGAGGTGTAGCGAATGGAGGGGGAAGAAATGGGCTACATTCGCTACAGCAGCGAACACGAATGATGTCCTGAAACGTACATCTGAAGGAGGATTTAGCAGTAAGTAGAAAATAGAGTGTTCTACTGAAATTGGCCCTGAAGCGCGCACACATCGCCCGTCACTCTCCCCAAGCCTAATGATACAATTAACTAAAAACTAATAACTGCAAAGGGGAGGCAAGTCGTAACATAGTAAGTGTACCGGAAGGTGCACTTGGCAAAGCAGAGCGTAGCTAAGATAGCAAAGCATCTCCCTTACACTGAGAAGTCATCCGTGCAAGTCGGATCGCCCTGATGCCTAACAGCTAGCCCACTCAAACAACTTCAACAAAACAATATTCATAACCCCAAAGGACACTAATTTTAAGTTTTAACAAAACATTTTTCCCCCTTAGTATAGGCGATAGAAAAGGATACAGGCGCAATAGAGAAAGTACCGCAAGGGAACGCTGAAAGAGAAATGAAACAATCCAGAGAAGCTAAGAAAAGCAGAGATTAAACCTCGTACCTTTTGCATCATGATTTAGCAAGTGTAACTTAAGCAAAGAGAACTATAGTTTAATGCCCCGAAACTACGTGAGCTACTCCAAGACAGCCTATTAATAGGGCACACCCGTCTCTGTTGCAAAAGAGTGGGAAGAGCTTCGAGTAGAGGTGATAAACCTACCGAACCTAGTTATAGCTGGTTGTCCAAGAAATGAATAGAAGTTCAGCTTCCCGGCTTCTCTTTTCGCATTAGATTAATACCTATTGATGAATTTAAGAAACCGAGAAAGTTAGTCAAAGGGGGTACAGCCCCTTTGAACCAAGATACAACTTTAACAGGAGGGTAAAGATCATAATAAGACAAAGGAGAGTACTCCGGTGGGCTTGAAAGCAGCCACCCCCAAAGAAAGCGTCAAAGCTCAAGTACCCTGATTAACCCCTTATCCGGATCAACCAATCTTATCCCCCTAACCATAATGGACCATCCCATGCCCCCATGGGAGTGATTATGCTAATATGAGTAATAAGGGAGCCAACGCCTCCCTCCCCGCACACGTGTACATCGGAACGGACAACCCGCCGATCTTTAACGACCCCAATCAAAGAGGGACCTGGATGATAAACTAAACAACTGGAAAACCGTCCAATTTTAAACCGTTAACCCCACACAGGTGTGCCCCCGGGAAAGACTAAAAGAAAAAGAAGGAACTCGGCAAACACATAAAGCCTCGCCTGTTTACCAAAAACATCGCCTCTTGTAACCAAGAAATAAGAGGTCCCGCCTGCCCTGTGACTATAAGTTTAACGGCCGCGGTATTTTGACCGTGCGAAGGTAGCGCAATCACTTGTCTTTTAAATGAAGACCTGTATGAATGGCATAACGAGGGCTTAGCTGTCTCCTTTTTCCAGTCAATGAAATTGATCTCCCCGTGCAGAAGCGGGGATAAATACATAAGACGAGAAGACCCCATGGAGCTTTAGACACTAAAGTGGATCATGTCAATAAACCCCAAACAAGGGATTGAACCAAGTGGAACCCACTCTGATGTCTTTGGTTGGGGCGACCGCGGGGAACTAAATAACCCCCATGTGGAACGGGAGCACCCCTCCTACAGCTAAGAGTTACAACTCTAGTAAACAGAATTTCTGACCAAAAAGATCCGGCAAAGCCGATCAACGGACCTAGTTACCCTGGGGATAACAGCGCAATCCTCTTTTAGAGCCCATATCGACAAGGGGGTTTACGACCTCGATGTTGGATCAGGACATCCTAATGGTGCAGCCGCTATTAAGGGTTCGTTTGTTCAACGATTAAAGTCCTACGTGATCTGAGTTCAGACCGGAGTAATCCAGGTCAGTTTCTATCTATGCAGTGCTCTTCTCTAGTACGAAAGGACCGAGAAGAGGAGGCCAATACCTCTGGTACGCCTCACCCTTACCTAATGAATTTAACTAAAATAGGCAAGAGGGCATATCCCTCTGCCGAAGATTACGGCATGTTGGAGTGGCAGAGCCCGGTAACTGCAAAAGGCCTAAGCCCTTTCTACGGAGGTTCAAGTCCTCCCCTCAACCATGATCTCTACTATTATTACCCATATCATTAACCCTCTGACGTTCATCATCCCGGTACTTCTAGCCGTTGCCTTCTTAACACTTCTTGAACGAAAAGTACTGGGATATATACAACTTCGTAAGGGTCCCAATATTGTTGGTCCTTACGGCCTTCTTCAACCAATCGCTGACGGAGTTAAACTATTCATTAAAGAACCCATTCGACCCTCCACAGCTTCTCCCCTTCTCTTCTTATTAGCCCCCATCCTGGCCCTAACCTTAGCTTTAGCCCTTTGAGCACCAATACCAATCCCCCACCCCGTTATTGACCTCAACTTAGGTATCTTGTTTGTCCTTGCTCTCTCAAGCTTAGCAGTATACTCCATCTTAGGCTCAGGCTGAGCCTCCAATTCTAAATACGCCCTAATTGGGGCCCTACGGGCCGTGGCCCAAATCATCTCTTACGAAGTAAGTTTAGGACTAATTTTACTAAACATCATTATTTTTACAGGTGGCTTTACTCTACAAACCTTCAACGTTGCCCAAGAGAGCGTATGACTAATTATCCCTGCTTGACCCCTAGCAGCTATATGATATATCTCCACCCTAGCTGAAACTAATCGTGCCCCCTTTGATCTCACCGAGGGTGAGTCGGAACTAGTATCCGGGTTTAATGTAGAATATGCTGGAGGCCCATTCGCCCTCTTCTTTCTCGCAGAATATGCTAACATTCTTCTCATGAACACTCTATCTGCTACTCTATTCTTGGGAGCTTATCACATCCCCTCCATACCAGAGCTCACTGCTGTTAACCTTATGACCAAAGCAGCCTTATTATCCACCATATTCCTATGGGTCCGAGCCTCTTACCCCCGATTTCGATACGACCAACTTATGCACCTCATTTGAAAGAACTTCCTCCCCCTCACCCTCGCCTTGGTCATTTGACATCTTTCCCTTCCAATTGCTTTTGCTGGCCTTCCTCCCCAAGTGTAAAATGGAGCTGTGCCTGAACTAAAGGACCACTTTGATAGAGTGAACCACGGGGGTTAAAATCCCCCCAGCTCCTTAGAAAGAAGGGGTTCGAACCCTACCTCAAGAGATCAAAACTCTTAGTGCTTCCACTACACCACTTCCTAGTAGAGTCAGCTAATTAAGCTTTTGGGCCCATACCCCAAACATGTTGGTTAAATTCCCTCCTCTGCTAATGAACCCACTCATTTTAGCCTCACTTCTTTTCGGTTTAGGCTTGGGCACCACCATCACCTTCGCAAGTTCCCACTGACTCCTTGCATGAATGGGCTTGGAGATGAATACTCTAGCCATCATCCCCCTTATAGCTCAACACCACCACCCCCGGGCAGTCGAAGCTACCACTAAATACTTTCTTACACAAGCCACCGGAGCCGCAATACTTCTCTTTGCTAGCACAACCAATGCTTGAATAACAGGACAATGGGACATTCAACAAATGACCCACACCCTCCCAATTACCCTCATTACCCTAGCCCTAGCACTTAAAATTGGACTAGCCCCCCTACACTCCTGACTACCTGAAGTCCTTCAGGGGTTGGATCTAACTACTGGACTAATTATGTCCACCTGACAAAAACTGGCCCCTTTCGCCCTCCTACTTCAGCTTCACCCAACAAATTCCACCCTGGTTGTTATATTTGGACTAGCCTCCACCCTTGTCGGAGGCTGAGGCGGACTTAACCAAACACAACTACGAAAAATCCTAGCTTATTCCTCCATTGCCCACCTTGGCTGAATAACACTTGTTATGCACTTCTCCCCCTCCCTCACTCTTCTCACCCTAATTACATATTTTGTCATAACTTTCCCCGCTTTTCTGGTGTTTAAACTTAACAGCTCAACCACCATTAACTCACTAGCAACTTCATGAACTAAAGCACCCGCTCTTACCTCTCTAACCCCCTTCATTCTTCTCTCATTAGGAGGACTACCCCCGCTCTTGGGATTCATGCCTAAATGACTTATCCTTCAAGAACTAACCAAACAAGAACTTGCAATAGTCGCCACACTAGCTGCATTTGCAGCTCTATTGAGCCTTTATTTCTACCTACGACTATCATACGCCATAGCACTTACTATTTCACCAAACAACGTAACCGCAACATCCGCTTGACGTCTTCCCTCCACCCAAATTACTATACCCCTAGCAATCTCAACTACAGCAACACTTTCACTTCTGCCCCTGGCCCCAGCTACAATTGCACTCCTAACTATTTAGGGACTTAGGCTAATTAGACCAAGGGCCTTCAAAGCCCTAAGCGGGAGTTAGACCCTCCCAGACCCTGATAAGACTTGCGAGATACTACCCCACATCTCCTGCATGCAAAGCAGGCACTTTAATTAAGCTAAAACCTTTCTAGCTAGGCAGGCCTCGATCCTGCAAATTCTTAGTTAACAGCTAAGCGCTTAAACCAGCGGGCATCCAGCTACTTTCCCCGCCTTGTCAGGCGTAAAAGGCGGGGAAAGCCCCAGCAGGGGTTAGTCTGCCTCTTAAGATTTGCAATCTTATATGTAACACCCTGGGGCCTGGTAAGAAGAGGAATTAAACCTCTGTGCATGGAGCTACAATCCACCGCTTAAAACTCAGCCATCCTACCTGTGGCCATCACACGATGATTCTTCTCAACCAATCACAAAGATATCGGCACCCTCTATCTAGTATTTGGTGCCTGGGCCGGCATAGTCGGAACAGCCCTAAGTCTTCTAATTCGAGCTGAGCTCAGTCAACCTGGGGCTCTCCTGGGTGATGATCAGATCTACAACGTAATTGTTACGGCCCATGCTTTCGTAATAATCTTCTTTATAGTTATACCAATCATGATCGGAGGCTTCGGCAACTGACTAGTCCCGCTCATGATCGGCGCACCCGATATGGCGTTTCCACGAATGAACAACATAAGCTTCTGACTTCTACCACCTTCCTTCTTACTCCTTTTAGCCTCCTCAGGGGTTGAAGCTGGGGCTGGAACAGGCTGAACAGTCTACCCTCCTCTTTCCGGGAACTTAGCGCACGCAGGCGCCTCGGTTGACCTAACAATCTTCTCCCTTCACCTAGCAGGGATTTCTTCAATTCTTGGGGCAATTAACTTTATTACCACAATTATTAACATGAAACCCCCCGCTATCTCTCAGTATCAAACACCGCTATTCGTCTGATCTGTTCTCATCACTGCAGTCCTACTCCTACTTTCCCTTCCCGTTCTTGCAGCTGGTATCACCATGCTCCTAACAGACCGCAACCTAAACACCACCTTCTTTGACCCGGCAGGGGGTGGAGACCCAATCCTCTACCAACACCTATTCTGATTCTTTGGCCACCCCGAAGTTTATATCCTCATCCTTCCAGGTTTCGGAATAATCTCCCACATTGTCGCATACTACTCCGGCAAGAAAGAACCTTTCGGATATATGGGCATGGTCTGAGCAATAATGGCCATCGGCCTGCTCGGGTTTATCGTTTGAGCTCACCACATATTCACAGTGGGCATGGATGTAGACACTCGAGCCTACTTTACCTCCGCTACAATAATCATCGCAATTCCAACTGGTGTCAAAGTCTTTAGCTGATTGGCAACACTCCACGGGGGGTCTATTAAATGGGAAACCCCCCTTTTATGGGCATTAGGCTTCATTTTCCTTTTCACCGTCGGAGGTCTAACAGGCATTGTTCTTGCCAATTCTTCCCTTGACATCGTCCTGCACGACACATACTACGTTGTTGCCCACTTCCACTACGTATTATCCATGGGGGCTGTATTTGCTATTATCGCAGGATTTGTGCACTGATTCCCCCTCTTCTCAGGGTATACCCTTCACAGCACTTGAACGAAAGTCCACTTCGGTGTTATATTCGCAGGTGTAAACCTAACTTTCTTCCCCCAACATTTCTTAGGTTTAGCAGGAATGCCTCGACGGTACTCTGACTACCCAGATGCCTACACCCTCTGAAACACAGTATCCTCAATTGGATCCCTAGTATCCTTGGTCGCAGTAATCATATTCTTATTTATTATTTGAGAAGCATTTGCTGCCAAACGTGAAGTCCTAGCAGTCGAACTAACAACAACTAATGTCGAATGACTTCACGGCTGCCCTCCACCCTACCACACCTTCGAAGAACCTGCATTTGTTCAAGTTCAATCAAACTAACGAGAAAGGGAGGAGTTGAACCCCCGTGTGCTGGTTTCAAGCCAACCACATAACCGCTCTGTCACTTTCTTCATAAGACACTAGTAAAGCAGAATATCACACCGCCTTGTCAAGGCGGAGTCGTGGGTTAAAACCCCGCGTGTCTTGCACCCCCACCCCAAAAAATGGCCAATCCCTCACAACTAGGATTTCAGGACGCAGCTTCACCTGTTATAGAAGAACTTCTCCACTTCCACGACCACACCTTAATGATTGTATTCTTAATCAGCACTTTGGTCCTATATATTATTGTGGCTATAGTCTCAACCAAGCTAACCAATAAATACATCTTAGACTCTCAAGAAATCGAAATTATCTGAACCATTCTTCCAGCAATCATTCTGATCTTAATTGCTCTCCCCTCCCTCCGAATCCTCTACCTCATGGATGAAGTTAATAACCCACTTCTAACTATCAAAGCTGTGGGTCACCAATGATACTGAAGCTACGAATATACAGACTACGAAGACCTCGGATTTGACGCTTACATAATTCCCACACAAGACTTGACCCCTGGTCAATTCCGACTAATAGAAACAGATCACCGCATGGTTATTCCTGCAGAATCTCCAATCCGTGTCCTAGTCTCTGCTGATGACGTTCTTCACTCATGGGCAGTCCCCTCACTTGGAATCAAAATAGACGCCGTCCCAGGACGCTTAAACCAAACAGCTTTCATCGCATCACGCCCTGGGATTTTTTATGGTCAATGCTCTGAAATCTGCGGAGCAAACCACAGCTTTATGCCCATCGTAGTAGAAGCAGTCCCTATAACCCACTTCGAAGACTGATCATCCCGCATGCTTGAAGACGCCTCGCTAAGAAGCTAAACAGGACCTAGCGTTAGCCTTTTAAGCTAAAGACTGGTGACTCCCGACCACCCCTAGCGACATGCCCCAACTAGACCCATCACCTTGGTTTGCTATACTAATCTTCTCTTGATTAGTTTTCCTAATTGTTATCCCACCCAAAGTGATAGCTCACGTATTCTCCAACGAACCCACCCTGCAAAGTGCCGAAAAACGCTTTACAGACCCCTGAACCTGACCATGACCTTAAGCTTCTTTGACCAATTTATAAGCCCCGTCTTCCTAGGAATTCCTCTAGCAGCCATTGCTATTGCCCTCCCATGAATCCTTTTCCCCACCCCCACCGCCCGATGAACAAACAATCGACTCCTTAACCTTCAAAGCTGATTCATTAACCGTTTTACACAGCAACTTCTCCTCCCTATTAATCTTGGAGGACATAAATGAGCAGCCTTATTAACTTCCTTAATAATCTTTCTAATCACATTAAATATGCTCGGCCTTCTACCCTACACCTTCACCCCTACCACCCAGCTCTCAATCAACCTAGGCCTAGCAACACCCCTCTGACTCGCTACTGTTATTATTGGTATGCGCAATCAACCCACCCATGCTTTAGGTCACCTTCTCCCAGAAGGGACTCCAGGCCCTCTTATCCCCGTCCTAATTATCATCGAAACAATTAGCCTGTTTATTCGCCCTTTAGCCCTGGGTGTCCGACTAACAGCCAATCTCACAGCAGGGCATCTACTAATTCAGCTAATTGCCACGGCAAGCTTTGTTCTTCTATCCTTAATGCCAACCGTAGCTATCGCTGTCACCGTCGTCCTATTCTTACTCACCCTCCTTGAAGTAGCCGTAGCTATAATCCAAGCATACGTATTTGTTCTCCTACTAACCCTATACTTACAAGAAAACGTTTAATGACCCATCAAGCACACCCCTACCACATAGTCGACCCCAGCCCTTGACCCCTAACAGGCGCAATCGCCGCTCTAGTAATAACCTCGGGCCTAGCAACCTGGTTCCCCTTTCAATCTACAACCTTAATAAGCCTAGGGTTAGCCCTTCTCCTCCTAACCATATATCAGTGGTGGCGAGATATTGTACGAGAAGGAACCTTTCAAGGACATCACACACCACCAGTCCAAAAAGGCCTCCGCTATGGCATAGTCTTATTTATTACCTCCGAAGTTTTCTTCTTCCTTGGATTCTTCTGAGCCTTCTATCACTCAAGCCTTGCCCCTACACCAGAGCTAGGGGGCTGCTGACCGCCCACTGGCATTATCACCCTCGACCCCTTTGAAGTCCCCCTTCTAAACACCGCCGTTCTCCTTGCATCCGGGGTTACAGTCACCTGAGCCCACCACAGCATCATAGAGGGGGAACGAAAACAGGCCATCCAATCACTCGCCCTAACCATCCTACTAGGGTTCTACTTTACCTTCCTTCAGGGAATAGAATACTACGAGGCCCCCTTCACAATTGCAGACGGGGTTTATGGGTCTTCTTTCTTTGTCGCCACAGGCTTCCACGGACTACATGTCATTATCGGCTCCTCATTTTTAGCTGTTTGTCTTCTACGCCAAATTCGTCACCATTTCACAGCTGAACACCACTTCGGATTTGAAGCTGCTGCCTGATACTGACACTTCGTAGACGTTGTTTGACTTTTCCTATATATCTCTATCTACTGATGAGGATCCTAATCTTTCTAGTACCAATTTAGTATAAGTGACATCCAATCACCCGATCTTGGTTAAAATCCAAGGAAAGATAATGAATTTAGTAACAACTGTGGTCACCTCTACAGCCGCACTTTCTATCGTACTAGCCCTTGTATCCTTCTGACTACCACAAATAACCCCCGACCACGAAAAACTATCCCCCTACGAATGCGGTTTCGACCCACTGGGCTCCGCCCGCCTCCCCTTCTCCCTGCGCTTCTTTCTTGTAGCCATCCTTTTCCTTCTCTTCGATTTAGAAATCGCCCTTCTCCTCCCCTTACCCTGAGGGGATCAACTAGCTACACCCCTTCTCACCTTCTTATGAGCAACCGCAGTACTTACCCTCCTAACTTTAGGACTTATCTACGAATGAATGCAAGGAGGCCTGGAATGAGCCGAGTAGGAAGTTAGTTTAAGTAAAACCTTTGATTTCGGCTCAAGAACCTGTGGTTAAAATCCACAACTACCTAATGTCCCCCGTCCACTTTGCCTTCTCCTCGGCCTTCATACTGGGCCTAACTGGCCTGGCCTTCCACCGAACCCATCTGCTGTCTGCCCTACTCTGTCTTGAAGGAATAATATTATCCCTATTTATCGCCCTATCTTTATGAACCCTTCAATTAGACTCAACAAACTTCTCAGGGGCCCCCATGCTCCTTCTAGCTTTTTCAGCCTGCGAAGCGAGTGCAGGACTTGCCCTTCTAGTTGCCGCTGCACGAACCCACGGCTCAGACCACCTCCAAAACCTAAACCTCCTGCAATGCTAAAGATTCTAATCCCAACTATTATGCTAATTCCAACAACATGACTTGTTAAAACGAACTGATTATGACCCTCCACACTAGCCCATAGCCTTGTTATTGCCGTATTTAGCCTAACCTGATTTGCTAACATAAGCGAAACAGGCTGAACTAGCCTAAACTACTACCTAGCCACCGACTCTTTATCCACCCCCCTGCTTGTCTTAACCTGCTGACTGCTTCCTCTCATAATTATTGCCAGCCAGAATCACACAGCAAATGAGCCCTACAACCGCCAACGAACGTATATTACCCTGCTGACATCCCTTCAAATTTTTCTTATTCTAGCCTTTGGCGCTACCGAGATTATTATATTTTACGTTATATTTGAGGCCACCCTTATTCCAACACTTGTAATTATTACCCGATGGGGTAACCAAGCCGAACGTTTAAACGCAGGAGTGTATTTCCTCTTTTATACCCTAGCAGGATCCCTGCCTCTACTTGTTGCCCTTCTGCTTCTTCAAAACAACGCAGGGACACTATCCCTTCTGACTATCCAATACTCAGACCCATTCCAACTTGCTACTTTTGCTGATAAACTGTGATGAGCAAGCTGCCTTTTAGCATTTCTTGTAAAAATACCACTCTATGGGGTCCACCTTTGGCTTCCCAAAGCTCATGTAGAAGCCCCCATTGCTGGATCCATAATCCTTGCTGCCGTCCTTTTAAAACTGGGAGGCTACGGCATAATCCGCATAATTGCCATACTTGACCCCCTAACCAAAGACTTAGGATACCCCTTTATTATTTTTGCCCTATGAGGTGTAGTTATAACTGGCTCCATCTGCTTACGACAAACAGACCTAAAATCACTAATCGCTTACTCTTCCGTTAGCCACATGGGCCTGGTTGTAGCAGCTATTCTTATCCAAACCCCATGAAGTCTATCTGGAGCCTTAGTTCTTATAATTGCCCATGGCCTTGCATCTTCCGCTCTATTTTGCTTAGCCAATACAAACTATGAACGGACCCACAATCGCACTCTTCTACTAGCCCGAGGACTACAAATAGCCCTCCCCCTAATAACCACATGATGATTTATTGCAAGTCTTGCCAACCTGGGACTACCACCTCTGCCAAACCTTATGGGCGAATTACTAATTATTACCTCCCTCTTCAACTGATCCTGGTGAACCCTGGCATTAACCGGCGCAGGAACCCTCATTACTGTCAGTTACTCCCTTTATATGTTCATCATAACCCAGCGGGGACCCCTTCCAGCACACATAATTGCCTTAGACCCCACCCACACTCGGGAACATTTAATTATGGCCCTCCACCTTATCCCCCTAATCCTTCTCATGCTCAAACCCGAGCTAGTTTGGGGTTGAACCTCATGTAGGTATAGTTTAGTAAAATATTAGATTGTGATTCTAAAGACAGGGGTTAATCTCCCCTTACCCACCGAGAGAGGCTCGCTAGCAACGAAGACTGTTTTTTCCGCGACTTTGGTTGGACCCCAGGAGCTCACTCGACCAACTTCTGTAGGACAACAGCTCATCCATTGGACTTAGGATTCAAAAACTCTTGGTGCAAATCCAAGCAGGAGTAAAAATGTGACAAACCCCCTCTGTTCTCTACTCCGGTATAATCATTATCCTTGTGGTTATCCTCATAATTTTGTCTTTTGCTTTGCTAACAGCACTAATGCCGGGCAACTCCACCCTTAACCAAACCGTCCCAAATATTACTTCAGCAGTAAAAATATCTTTCTTTATTAGCCTACTCCCATTATTTATATTCTTTAACGAGGGGGCAGAAACCATCATCTCATCATGAACCTGAATAAACACAACATGTTTTGAAATTAACCTGAGCTTTAAATTCGACCAATACTCTGTTATTTTTACAACTATTGCCCTATACGTCACATGGTCAATTCTAGAATTCGCCTCATGATACATGCACTCAGACCCTAACATCAGCCGGTTTTTCAAATATCTACTAATCTTCCTTATGGCTATACTTATCCTCGTTACAGCTAATAATATATTCCAACTATTTATCGGCTGAAAAGGAGTAGGCATCATATCCTTCCTCCTAATTGGCTGATGAGGGGGGCGAGCAGACGCTAACACCGCGGCCCTTCAGGCCGTAGTATATAACCGAATTGGCGATATCGGCCTTATTTTTGCCATGGCATGAATGGGCACCAAACTGAACTCTTGGGAAATACAACAAATCTTTGTCACTTCTAAAGACTTTGACCTTACTTTCCCCCTCCTAGGCCTGATTGTTGCCGCCGCAGGTAAATCTGCCCAATTTGGGCTACACCCGTGGCTGCCGTCGGCCATAGAGGGTCCTACGCCAGTATCTGCCCTACTACACTCAAGCACCATAGTGGTTGCAGGAATCTTCTTATTAGTCCGACTTAGCCCCTTACTCGAAGAAAACCAAACTGCTCTAACTATCTGCCTCTGCTTGGGGGCCCTAACCACGCTATTTACGGCCACATGTGCATTAACACAGAATGATATCAAGAAAATTGTAGCCTTCTCAACATCTAGTCAACTAGGCCTCATGATAGTTGCCATTGGATTAAATCAGCCACACTTAGCCTTCCTCCACATCTGCACACATGCTTTCTTCAAAGCAATACTTTTCCTTTGCTCCGGCTCAGTAATCCACAGCTTGAACGACGAACAAGATATCCGGAAAATAGGAGGCATACAATTTCTTACCCCCCTTACATCCTCCTGCTTAACAATCGGCAGCTTAGCTCTAGCCGGCACACCCTTCCTTGCAGGCTTCTTTTCTAAAGACGCCATCCTTGAAGCCCTAAACACATCCCACTTGAACGCCTGAGCCCTTGTCCTCACTCTTATTGCCACTTCTTTCACAGCCATCTACAGCCTTCGAGTAATCTTCTTTGTGTCAATAGGTTACCCCCGATTCAACCCCCTATCCCCCATCAACGAAAACAACTCTGCAGTAATCAACCCCATCAAACGACTTGCTTGGGGCAGCATTATTGCCGGCTTTTTAATTACCTCAGCCATTGTCCCACTTAAAACTCCGATCATTACCATACCTCCCCTCCTCAAAATTGCTGCCTTAACTGTCTCCCTACTGGGACTAATCATCGCCCTAGAATTAGCCTCACTCACAGCCAAGCAATACCGCCCGACCCCGCACCTAACGCCCCACCACTTTTCAAATATACTTGGCTTCTTCCCCTCAATCATCCATCGCCTAACCCCTAAAATCGGACTCACCCTTGGCCAAACAATTGCCAGTCAAACACTGGATCAAACCTGAATCGAAAAAATCGGACCCAAAGCCATCGCCTACCACACAAACCCCCTCATTACCTCCACCAGCAACACGCAGCGAGGCCTAGTAAAAACTTATCTAACATTATTCCTTCTAACCGTGGCATTTGCCATGCTCTTAGTGGCTTTTTAAACCGCCCGGACCGAGCCACGGCTGAGGCCTCGAGTTAACTCCAACACAACAAAAAGGGTAAGAAGAAGGGCCCACGCACTGAGAATAAGCATCCCTCCCCCCAAGGAATATATTACAGCCACCCCTCCAATATCCCCACGAAAAGTACTAAAACCATCAAGTTCATCAGCCGGGACCCACGATACTTCGTGTCACCCTCCTCAAAACATGTTTGATACAATTCCCACCCCCATTACGTACAAGATTATGTAAACCCCCACCTGACGACTTCCTCACCCCTCTGGGAAAGGCTCAGCGGCCAAGGCTGCCGAATACGCAAACACAACTAACATGCCACCCAAGTAAATAAGAAATAAAACCAAAGATAGAAACGGACCACCGTGACTAACCAACACCCCACAGCCCATACCTGCTACAATCACCAACCCCAAAGCAGCAAAATAAGGAGAAGGATTTGAAGAAACAGCCACCAATCCTAAAACCAACCCCAAAAGAAATAAAGACATAACATAGGTCATGGTTCCTACCAGGACTTTAACCAGGACTAATGACTTGAAAAACCATCGTTGTAAATTCAACTACAAGAACACTTAATGGCAAGCCTACGAAAAACGCACCCTCTACTAAAAATCGCTAACAATGCATTAGTTGACCTCCCCGCCCCCTCAAATATCTCAGTATGATGAAACTTTGGTTCCCTACTTGGATTATGCTTAATCATCCAAATCCTAACTGGCCTTTTTCTTGCTATACATTACACATCAGATATTGCCACAGCCTTTTCATCCGTCGGACATATTTGCCGAGACGTAAACTACGGATGACTAATTCGAAACTTACATGCCAACGGGGCATCATTTTTCTTCATCTGTATTTACATGCACATTGGACGAGGACTTTATTATGGCTCCTACCTATACAAAGAAACATGAAACATCGGGGTTGTCCTCCTACTTCTAGTCATGATAACAGCATTCGTTGGGTACGTTCTACCATGAGGACAGATATCTTTCTGAGGTGCCACAGTCATTACCAACCTCCTATCAGCTGTCCCCTACGTCGGCAACTCGCTAGTACAATGAATTTGAGGGGGCTTTTCTGTCGACAACGCTACCCTAACCCGATTCTTTGCCTTCCACTTTTTATTCCCCTTCATCATTGCCGGAGCCACGCTCGTCCACCTTCTTTTCCTCCACCAAACCGGCTCAAACAACCCCCTCGGCCTAAACTCAGATGCTGACAAAATCTCCTTCCATCCATACTTTTCTTATAAAGACCTCCTCGGCTTTGCAGCCCTCCTTATTTCCCTCACAACTCTAGCACTCTTCGCTCCGAATCTGTTGGGGGATCCTGATAACTTCACCCCCGCAAACCCACTAGTTACTCCTCCACACATCAAACCTGAATGATATTTCTTGTTTGCTTACGCCATCCTTCGATCCATCCCAAACAAGCTTGGAGGAGTACTCGCCCTTCTTGCCTCCATCTTAATCTTAATGGTGGTCCCAATCCTTCACACATCTAAACAACAAGGGTTGACATTCCGGCCCGTCACTCAATTTCTATTCTGAACCCTCATCGCAGACGTCGCCATCCTCACCTGAATCGGCGGCATACCAGTAGAACACCCATTCATCATCATTGGACAAGTTGCATCTGTACTATACTTTTCCCTATTCCTAGTCTTTTATCCAGGAGCAGCAATACTAGAAAACAAAATACTTGAATGAACATGCATAAGTAGCTCAGCGCCAGAGCGCCGGTCTTGTAAGCCGGATGCCGGAGGTTAAATTCCTCCCTTCTGCTCAGAGAGAGGAGATTCTAACTCCCACCCCTGGCTCCCAAAGCCAGAATTCTAAACTAAACTACTCTCTGCCTAGATATGTACATTATAGTGCATGTATGTATAATAACCATTCATATATATTAACCAATTCATGGACATTCAAGTACACAGTATGTTTAATCAACACTTATAGAATTAACACCCTCATATATCATCATAATTCTAAGAATACCCAAAGCAATTTAAGAAGTGGGTAACATAAAATCAATTCAAGGACTGGCGAAACTTCTAGTCCACTCAATTATTCATAGATGTAATTATACGTTTACTCCAGATCCCGTCAATTCTAGGGAATTCGACTCAATAAGAGAATTGCATCAGTTGGTTGCCAGTGTGTCAATGTTTATTGAAGGTGAGGGACAAGTATTCGTGGGGGTTTCACAGTGTGAATTATTCCTGGCATTTGGTTCCTACTTCAGGGCCTAGACTTGATATTATTCCCTCCACTTTTATCGACGCTTACATAAGTTAATGGCGAATTACTACTCCGAGAACCGACCATGCCGAGCGTTCACTCTGACTGGGCAACGGGTTTTTTTTTTTTATTTCAACTCATCTGGCATTACAGAGTGCACACGGGTCTAGCTGACAAGGTTGAACATCTTTCGCGTCAAGCAGGTTATAAGGTGAGTGTTGGAAAGATATTACATAATACAGGCATTAAGGTATCTCAAGAGCATAATAAGAGATTTATCAGTAGGAAGTTATCCTTTACGACCCGGGGTTTGTTCGCGTAAAACCCCCCTACCCCCCTAAAACTCCTAAGATGCCTAATAATCCTGAAAACCCCCCGGAAACAGGAAAACCCCTAGTAGTTTTTTTTTTGGAGCAGAGTGCACTAATATACACTATTGCAATATATGCGT